ATTTAGTTACTATAAAAGCTCAATAAACTCAAAACAAAAAAAAGAATAACCAACAAATTGCTTCGTATTATCATCAAGATCCCAATAAAAACAAGAAAAAGTCACTATATGACTGAATCAATCATATAGTTGTAGCAACTGAAATTCTTTTCATAAAATGAAAAAAAAATCTGATTATAAATCTTGAAACAAAAATAAAAAAAAAAGGGGGGATGTAGAAAAATGGAAGGATGATAGAAAGATAGAATAAGAATATGAATTCTTAATACTAATGATATATGATTGATATATGATTCCAAAATGTATGGTTTATGAAAAATAAGCAGTGTGATAAAGCATCAATTTTAATATATTTCTATTTATTATTTATCTATGTAATATATTTTCTATGTTAATATAATGTTAATATATTCTTTTTTTCGATTTATCCATTTTATCTATTATTCACATTTTTTATTTATATTTATTAATATTTATTTTATATTTTTATTTTATATTATATTAAATATTTAAATATTAATTAAATATTAATAATAATATATAGAATAAGTATAATATAATAATAAATAATAGAGACAGAAATATAATCGAAATAGCGAAATCAAAATAATAACAATCGAAATAAATCAAAATAATAAAAATCGAAATAATAACATAGAAATAATAAATAAATAACGGAAGAATAGAAAAGAAAGAATTGAGCTTCGGGTTAAGAAAAACTGAGGAGATTGACTCGGAGACAAATAACCAATTTTGGGGAGAGCTCCATTGCAGAGTTCAAGCCTAATCATTAATGGAGAAGCTATGGGAACGATGGAACCTGTGATTAAATAGGATTGAATTGAAAACCAATCAAATAAAAATCAATCCTAATGATTCATTGGGTAGGATGGCGGAATGAACCAAGAATAAAGTGTTCCAGAATGGATTTCTTCTGAACATGAATTATCCCATCTCAAAAAAAAAATAAAGTAAAAAAAAGAAAAAAGAGTCAATATTCGCCCGCGAATGCTAATTTCATTTATTTATTTTTCAATATATTTTATTTGAGTTTTATATTTTAAATTTTCAATTGAAACTATTTCAATTGAAATAGAAATAATTGATTGAATTCTTCTTTTGACTTTTTTTTTATCTTACTTTTTTTGAATCTAGATATAGTATATATCTAAGATTACAAGATTACGGAGAAGAAGTCATTTCATTCGCGAGGAGCCGTATGAGGTGAAAATCTCACGTACGGTTCTGCAGTAGAGATGGAATAGAAACAACCATCAACTAAAACCCCAAAAGAACCAGATTTCGTAAACAACATAGAGGTAGAATGAAGGGAATATCTTCCCGAGGCAATCGTATTTGTTTCGGCAGATACGCTCTTCAGGCGCTTGAACCCGGTTGGATTACAGCTAGACAAATAGAAGCAGGGCGAAGAGCACTGACGCGATTTGCGCGTCGTAGTGGAAAGATATGGATACGTATCTTTCCCGACAAACCTGTTACAATCAGATCGACGGAAACACGTATGGGCTCGGGGAAGGGATCACCCGAATATTGGGTAGCCGTTGTGAAACGGGGACGAATACTTTATGAAATGAGTGGAGTATCAAAAACTGTAGCTAAAGCAGCTATGCGAATAGCTGCATATAAAATGCCTATACTAACTCAATTTTCTTTCAGGATAGATACAATAGGAAAGTAAAGGAAAAGAAAAGATAAAGTGAAGGGGTGTTGAGAATGAAAAAACAACCGCGGATTTTTTGATCTCTGCTGGACAAATAATATTTCTTTTTTTCCCTTATACCCTGCATTTAAATAAGATATTCCAATAAGAATGATATGATTCAACCTCAGACCCTTTTGAATGTAGCGGATAACAGCGGAGCTCGAAAATTGATGTGTATTCGAATCCTAGGAACTGGTAATCATAGATATGCTCATATTGGCGATGTTATTGTTGCTGTAATCAAAGAAGCAGTGCCCAACATGTCTATAGAAAGATCCGAAATAATTAGAGCTTTGATTGTCCGTACGCGTCAAGAACTAAAACGCGACAATGGCATGATAATACGATATGATGACAATGCAGCAGTTATCATTGATAAAGCAGGAAAGCCAAAAGGAACTCGAATTTTTGGTGCGATTGTTCGGGAATTGAGACAGTTTAAATTTACTAAAATAATTTCATTGGCGCCCGAAGTCTTATAGTCTTCTAAATCAAATTAGTAGATGACATATATCATTATTTTCATTTATCTATATTTATTTTCTATTTCTTTCTATATTCTATATTCCATATTATTTTTTTTTTTATTTCTATTTCTTCTTTAATTCTATTTTTCTATTATTTTTATTTGATTTTATGATTCTGGTTTTTTTTTTCTGAAATTTAGATTTCATTTATAATTTCAATTTGATGAATTTTTCATTTTCATTTGATTATTTATTTGATTATTTAATATCATTATATTTCTTCTTATTTCTTGATTTGTTATTTTATTTCATTCGATATTTTTATTTGATTGATCTTTTATATAATCTTTTATATAATTCAAATATACAAATAGCAAAATAAATCTAAAAATATAATAAATAAAAATCCAAATTTAATCAAAATTAATAAATCAAAATTAATACTAAATAATACTATTAAATAATATTATAATTAAATAAATAATATAATACTAAATAAATACTAATAAAACGACTAATAACTAATATAAGAATATAAGACTACTAAACTGAATAGTGAAATTCAAATAACTACTAGATAATGAAATAATTCATAAATATCAAAAATATAAATAATAAATTCATATTCATATTAAAGTATAAAAAACCACAATAAACATAAACAATAAAGTACATTATATCATGATATAATGAATATTCAAATAGAGGATATATATCTCATAGATTTCTGATTCATAATTCATAGATTGTGTTTCATGCATATACTTGAATTTTGGAAATTTGTTTAGAATTGACGAATTTCAAAAAAAAAATTCAATCAATAATCTAAAAATAAAAATTAAACAAAAAAGAAACATGTTGATTCTATTCAAATGAGGAGGAACAAATAACTAGAATTCGCCATGGGTAAAGACATTATTGCCGATATATTAACTTCTATAAGAAATGCTAACATGAATCAAAAGGGAAGGGTTCAAATAGCATGTACTAATCTAACTAAAAACATTGTCAAAATACTTTTACGAGAAGGTTTTCTTGAAAACGTTCGAAAACATAAGGAAAGTCAAAAAAATTTCTTGGTTTCAACCTTACGACATAGAAATACTAAGAAACGGAAGAAAATCAAATTAAAGCGTATAAGCCGACCCAGTCGACGAATCTATTCCAGCTATCAAAGAATTCCTAAAATTTTAGGCGGAATGGGAATTGTAATTCTTTCTACTTCTCGAGGTATGATGACAGATCGAGAAGCCCGACTAGAAAAAATTGGAGGAGAAATTTTGTGTTATATATGGTGATTCTACTGTAGTTCCCCCATTCTATCTCGAATTTACTATTTTTTTTATTTGAAAATTGTAAATAGCGAGAGAGGAGAAATGAATTAAAGAATTCCTCCTTTATTAGTTTTATGAGTTTCATTAATATTTCAATTTAAAAATATCAAATAAAAGGATTTACATGTAATGAAAGAACAAAAAGAACAAAAATTTATTCATGAAGGTTTAATTACTGAATCGCTTTCAAATGGTATGTTCCGAGTTCAGTTAGATAATGAAAATCTAATTATAGCTTATATTTCAGGAAAAATCCGTCGAGGTTTTATACGTATACTACCCGGGGATAGGGTCCGAGTCGAAATGAGTCATTATGATTTAACCAGGGGACGTATAATTTATAGACTTCCTAGATTTCCAAAAAAAAAATTCTAACAATTAAATCATTCTTTTAAACATCCCTCTCGTAAGGATATAACGAATAATCATATCATGATATAATTATTCATTCTTCTCAAATTCTATAAAATTCTATATTCATATTCAATATTCAGTAAGTTCTATAAGTTCAAAAATAAAAGAAATCTATTTTCATTTTTTTTTTGGATCAAAAAAAATATAAAAATAGATTCCGAATGAAGGTAAGGGATGAAAAATATGAAAATAAGAGTTTCTGTTCGTAAAATTTGTCAAAAATGTTGCTCGATACGTAGACGCGGACGAATTAGAATAATTTGTTCCAATCCGAGACATAAACAGAGACAGAAGTAATACTTCTCAAGTTCCAACTAAAGAATTTTCGAAAATAGAAAATAAAAAAAAGAAAAACCATTTCCATTTTCAAATAAAAAAAAGAAGAAAGGCTCTTTTTTCATATGAAATGGATATTCACCGTATCTTTCTGTAGATTTATGATTCTTCTTTCTTTTTTTTTTTTTTGTTTATTTTTTATTTTCTATGATATAAGACAATAAAATATGACAAAATTCATCACAAAAATTGGTTTACGTAATTATTTACGTAGGAATATACGCATTGGTTCACATAAGTATAAGAATAAACCTAGGATACCAAAAGGAATTATTCATATTCAAGCCAGTTTCAACAATACTATTGTAACTGTTACAGACATACGAGGTCGGGCGTTTTCTTGGTCTTCCGCGGGTGCTTCTGGATTCAGAAGCGTAAGAAAAGGAACACCCTATGCTGCTCAAGTAGCAGCAATAAACGTTATTCGTACAGCGGTTGGTCGGGGTATGAAACGGGCAAAAGTTATGATCAAGGGTACAGGTCGAGGAAGAGATACGGCATTGCGGGCCATTCGTAGAAGTAGGATACGATTAAGTTCCGTGCGTGATATAACACCCATGCCACATAATGGGTGTCGACCCCCTAAAAGAAGACGTGTGTAAAACTCAGAATTGGAACTGAAGAGATTCCAAAAGAAATAAATGATTTAAAGATCTGATCCAATAATCATTAATCCAAGAAAAATAAAAAATAAGATAGTTTTCAAAATTCAAAAAAATTTAAATAAAAAATTCCAAGAAAAATAAAAATAAATCAAATAGTATACTAAAGTATAAAGTATAAATTCCAATAAAATCCAATAAAATAAATAGTATGGCTCGAGAAGAAGTAGCAGGATGCACTCCAACACTGCAGTGGAAATGTGTTGAATCAAGAGTAGACAGCAAGCGTCTTTATTATGGTCGTTTCATTTTGTCCCCACTTATGAAAGGTCAAGCCGATACCATAGGTATCGCCATGCGAAGGGCTTTACTTGGAGAAATCGAAGGAACATGTATCACACGTGTAAAATTTGAAAATGTGCTGCATGAATATTCTACGATAGTAGGTATTGAAGAATCAGTACATGAGATTTTAATAAATCTAAAAGAAATCGTATTGAAAAGTAATCTCAATGGGGTTCGGGATGCATATATTTGTGTCAGGGGTCCAAAACAGATAACCGCTCAAGATATCATCTCACCACTTTCTGTAGAAATAGTTGACACGACACAGCATATAGCGAACCTTACAGAACCAATTGATTTGCGTATTGAATTACAAATCAAGAGAGATCGCGGATATCGTATGAAATCCACAAACGACTCTAGCCATGGAAGTTTTTCTATAGATACTGTATCTACCCCTGTTCGAAATGTGAACCATAGTATTCATTCTTATGGGAATGGGAATGAAAAACAAGAGATACTCTTTCTAGAAATATGGACAAATGGAAGTTTAACTCCTAAAGAAGCACTTTATGAAGCTTCTCGTAATTTGATTGATTTATTGATTCCTTTTTTACATGCAGAGGAAGAGGATTTGGAGGAAAATGAAAAAAGATTTAATCTACCTTCTTTTTCCTTTCAAGAAAAATTAACTAATCAAAATAGAAACAAAAAGGGAATTCCATTCACAGGTATTTTTATTGACCAATTAAAATTGTCTTCCAAGAACTATAATTCTCTCAAAAGGTCCAATATACATACATTATTGGACCTTTTGAATCACAGTCAAGAAGATCTTCTAAAAAGTGGAAATTTTCGCATAGAAGATGTAAAACAGATATTGGACATTCTACAGAAGCATTTTTCAATCAATTTACCTAAGAAAAAATTTTAAATACATTTATTTTTCATTTTGGAATTTTTTAGAAAGAAAAACGAGTGGAATGAGCTTTGAATCCCCGACAGGATAAATAGATTTGCAAAATAGATCCTAATAGAAATATATCTAAATACTAAATAAGATTAGATTCACTGGTGTATCTAGGGAAGATCAAGAAATAGATCTTCCCTAGATACCTATATCATGGTATTTGACGTTCGCGGTTGAATCAATTTGAAAAAGACCTAAAGTTAGGGATTTCTCAATAGGTAATGTTGCTCCAATACCTAACCAAAGAGCTACTATGGTACCGATTAAAAAGACTGTTGTAGCTACTGGACGACGAAATGGATTTTGGAATTTATTGACATTCTCCAAAAAAGGTACTGTCAATAATCCTATTGGTACTGAAACCATTAAAAGAACACCTAATAACTTATTGGGCACTGTGCGAAGTATTTGAAATACGGGAAAAAAATACCATTCAGGTAATATTTCCAACGGAGTTGCAAATGGATCTGCTGGTTCACCAATCATTGACGGCTCTAGCACTGCTAAGCCTACATTACATGCAATAGTACCTAGAATTACTACTGGAAAAATATATAAAAGATCATTGGGCCATGCGGGTTCTCCATAATAATTATGGCCCATCCCCTTAGCCAATTTAGCTCTTAATACAGGATCATTCAAATCAGGTTTCTTTGTTATTTGGATAGGTGAATTCTTATGGATTCATCCTCCAGAGGAACCGGACATGAGAATTTTTGCTCATCCGGCTCGAGCAAGAATTCCAAAAAATCAAAAGAATGACAGAAAGATATTTATAGGACCTAAAGAAGTCCATTAAAGAAATCCATAGAAAATCTATATTTTATTTTAATTATTTTAAATTTTAATTGATATTTATTTTATCTATATTTTATTTTTTTATTTTTTTTATTATGTTATTATGCATATTATGTATGATATTACGGAAAATATTATTAAAAGAAAATATTATATTAAAAAAAAATATTATTATTGTTATTGATTATTGAAAATCAATTTAGTTCTGGGAAGTAAATGCCCAATATCCAAGTAGGCTCACAAATTTGATCATGATCAAATGCTTTTTGGATTGTCTCATATTCATATCTTTGGGTTGCTCTTTATCCCCGCAACATATCGATTTCCTTATATAGAAAAGAAAAAGACAAAGTTTTGACTTGTTACTTGGTTAAAGTATTAGAACCTCTGTTCTTCCTTAGATCCCTTAGTTCACTCCGATAGTATGATAGATCAGGGTCGATGCAGAGGAAATGAATGCATCTCCATACTATAATGAACAATGAAATGACTAAAATAACTATTATTATTTCTTATGAATAATAAATAATTATTCATAAGAATTCAAATGAGAAAAGGAAAGAAAAAAGAAAAGTGAATAGATAGAACATTGCATCATGCCACATCACTTATTATAGGGATCTTACGGAGCCTGTTGATACATGACACTTCCTTCGAGTTTGATCATAGAAAAGATTCTCCTCAAATGAACCGGCCTATCATATATTACATAAGGGGATTTGCGGTTGTCTGCGGAGACACATTGGTTTGTGGTCAATTCCAACGCGGCGGATCCGATCATATATCTGCACGGCCCAATCCATAGCTCAAGTCATACACTGCCATAATCCATCCTCTTTTATTTTAGGAAAATAGACTTCAACCCTTCGTATTCGTATCAATATCAAATACAAAATTAAATACTTCAATACTTCATTTTATAGTGAAAGATTATAGTTAAAGATGAAGTATCAAAATCACATGCCTTATGTTTGAAATAATTCATATTCGTAGCAATGAAAGACAAAAACTCTTGCTTCTCCCCGATATGAAAAATTAAAATAGAATCTTCCTTCACTATAAAGGACCCGAAATCCCTTGCTTACGTATCATTGGGAAGTGCATTAACATAAATACGGCAGTAAGAAGAGGCAATACAAAAGTATGTAAACTATAAAAACGAGTCAAAGTGGATTGACCCACACTAACACTTCCACGTAATAATTCTACCAAAGGCAATCCTATTATAGGAATAGCTTCAGGCACACCTGTTACAATTTTTACTGCCCAATAGCCAATTTGGTCCCGAGGTAAGGAATAACCAGTTACGCCAAAAGATGCGGTCAATACAGCCAGAACCACCCCAGTAACCCAAGTTAATTCGCGAGGTTTTTTAAATCCCCCCGTCAGATACACACGAAACACGTGTAAGATCATCATTAGAACCATCATACTTGCTGACCATCGATGAACTGATCGAATTAACCAACCGAGGTTGACCTCAGTCATTATGTATTGAACAGAGGAAAAAGCCTCTGTCACGGTTGGACGATAGTAAAAAGTCATAGCAAAACCTGTAGCTACTTGTACTAAAAAACAAGTAAGCGTAATCCCACCCAGACAATAAAATATGTTAACATGAGGAGGAACATATTTACTAGTTATATCATCCGCAATAGCTTGAATTTCGAGGCGTTCCTCGAACCAATCATATACTTTATTGAGATAGGTAATCCAAGGAAGACTCCCCCTCCGAGAATCGTATATGAGAATTTCATCTCGTACGGCTCAAGACAAAACACACAAATACTGATTTCAACAGATACGGAATCGAGAGTTCAAAGCTTCTTGGGACTTAGCCACTTGACTTGGTTTGACCCAAAGATAGAAAGAAAAAAATCCGAAATCTCTTCTTTGTTAAGATAATGCCAAGAAACACAATCTCAAGTTGGCTCATCCATCTTTCTTTATTTTAATCGTGACAGGCCTATTGAATCTTCTCTTCCCTATTTTTTTTATAAGAATTATCTTGTTGAGACCCTATGAATCAATTGAAACCTCAGATTCATACTAGAACCACGATGATTGAAATTGAATAAAAAAAAGTTAAATTCATTAAATTCAAAGGTTCTATGAGTAAAAACAATTTGATTATCACTTCTTCAATGAATGTAATGAGTCCATAAATTCTAGAGAAATATTTTTCTTTCAGTCAACATCAACATAAGTCTGAAGGAAAGAAATCTTTTTTAAATCAGATTCTAAATCAAAGATTTCTTTCCTTTTTTTTTAGTCCGGTTGCGAGGTTTGAATAATAGGTATGAATCATAGTTAAAATATTTCTTTTCTTGATCTATTCTTATTCTATATAGTTCGTGCTCCAGAGACTAGAATAAATATCTGACGAGTTCAAATCATCTTGATAGAGATGACAGGTCCATTCTATATATTCTCAATAGGATCAATTATAACAAGTCACACGCTCATATTCCGGAAATGAAATATCGAAACAAATCAATTTCACGATCGAACTACCAGAATGATCTTTCAACCCAAGTCTTAAATAATTCTTAATTAATTAATTAATCTTCAATTGAAGTTTTAAGTCAGTCTAGTAAAATCATTTTTTTTGATTGAAAAACTAGGACTTCCGAGTTTTATGAACTAATTTGTTGGAATTCCATCCAGTAAAACAGAAGAATTATAAATTTCCAAAAGAATAGATAGAAATATGACAAATAGAGCCATTGTGATTCCCATAAGTGGTGTAGTACCCCACCCTGGGGCTACTTTTCCATATTCCGAATTCAATGGTTTTAATAAACTCCCTAGGACAGTTCGTCTTGGCCCAGATCTAGAACTACTCTCAACGATTTTTGTAGCCATAAATTCTTTTTCCTTGTGGATTGAAATCTGTTGACTTTGTATACCATTTCGTTGTAGTTGTAAATAAACGACATTATTGTGATCCGTTGTGATCGTAAAATTATATAAAAAATCAAAAATGGAAACAGCAATCCTAGTCGCCATCTCCATATCTGGTTTACTTGTAAGCTTTACTGGGTATGCCTTATATACCGCTTTTGGGCAACCCTCTAAAAAATTAAGAGATCCTTTCGAAGAACATGGGGACTAGTTGAAGTAATGAGCCCCCCCATTCATATGGGGCTCATCACTACTTCAATGGAGATAAATGGAAATCAAAAAAATCATTTCATTTTTTTAGTTGGAACTTTAGGTGGTTCGCGAAAAAAGATCGCGAAAAAGATGATACCTAAAGTCGAAACCAAGAGGAATGTATAAACTAATGCTTCCATAGATTCGATCGTGGTTTACAATTTTTACAATTATAGCTTCCACACCTATTCATTTTTGATCATTTACTAAATCAATTCGAAATTGAAATTTACAATTTCAATATTTCAATACTAAAAAAAATAGAGACAACAAATAGCAAAAGAATCTTGTATCAGACTACTTGTCTCCGTGTAGTTGGATCTCCAATTTTTTGGAATGCTCCAAATTCAACTTGAGCATCCAAATCTGGATCAATACCGGCAAAAACATCTCTGAACAAAGTTCTGGCACCGTGCCAAATGTGTCCGAAAAAGAAGAGCAAAGCAAATGTAGCATGACCAAAAGTGAACCAACCTCTCGGGCTACTACGAAAAACACCATCAGATTTTAAAGTAGCTCGGTCTAGTTCAAAGATTTCACCTAATTGGGCACGTCTAGCATATTTTTTCACAGTAGCGGGATCGCTATAACTGACTCCATTGAGTTCACCGCCATAGAATTCAACAGTTACCCCTACTTGTTCAACACTATACTTGGATTCTGCCCTTCGAAAAGGAACATCGGCCCTCACAATTCCGTCTCTATCTACCAAAACTACCGGAAATGTTTCAAAAAAGGTAGGCATACGACGTACAAAGAGTTCGAGCCCTTCTTTATCTCGAAATACGGGGTGACCTAACCACCCAACAGCTATTCCATCCCCGTTGTCCATTGAACCTGCTCTAAATAATCCTCCTTTTGCTGGATTATTACCAATGTAATCGTAAAAGGCTAATTTTTCGGGAATTTTAGCCCAAGCTTCCGATAGGCTCATATTTTCAGCTAGTCCGGCCCCAACTCTTCGATATATTTCTTGCTGGAAATACCCCTGATCCCACTGATAACGAGTGGGGCCAAATAATTCGATTGGGGTAGTTGCTGAACCATACCACATAGTTCCAGCAACAACGAAAGCTGCAAAAAAAACAGCAGCAATACTGCTGGAAAGCACAGTTTCGATATTACCCATACGTAATCCTTTGTATAAACGTTGAGGTGGACGGACGCTGAGATGGAATAAACCCGCTAATATGCCCAATATACCCGCTGCAATATGATGAGAAGCTATTCCCCCCGGAACAAAAGGATCAAAACCCTCTGCACCCCACGCTGGATTTACAGATTGCACTTTTCCAGTTAGTCCATAAGGGTCAGACACCCATATTCCAGGACCATATAACCCTGTTACATGAAATGCGCCAAAGCCAAAGCAAGCCACTCCTGAGAGAAATAAATGAATTCCAAAGATTTTGGGCAAATCCAAAGAAGGTTTTCCTGTACGTTCATCACAGAATATTTCTAGGTCCCAATACACCCAATGCCAGATAGCTGCCAAGAAGCACAAGCCGGAAAACACAATATGTGCCCCCGCTACGCCTTCATAACTCCAAATGCCCGAATTCGTTATAGTTCTTCCTGAAATACTCCAACCCCCCCATGAATTGGTTATTCCTAAACGAGTCATGAAGGGTATAACGAACATGCCTTGTCTCCACATTGGATCAAGAATAGGGTCAGAGGGATCAAAAACTGCTAATTCGTATAGAGCCATCGAGCCGGCCCAACCAGAAACTAGAGCTGTATGCATTATATGGACAGAAAGCAATCGACCGGGATCATTCAATACGACAGTATGAACACGATACCAAGGCAAACCCATGTAAATACCCCTTTGTAAAAAAATGAAAAAGAAATAGATATTATATAACTTTATCTTTATCGCATTGGAAAAGACTAAACCGTGCACTTTATCGGTAGATTTTGGATAGAAAAAAATTGTTCCCTTCTCTTCCTATTTTCCATTTTCAATCCTTTCTATTCGATTGAAAAGATATAGAAGAAGAAAAATAAACAGATCTTATTCTATACCCGATAAATATCAATACGCAATGGTAGTACTTTAGGGAAAAGAATGCATAGATACTTTTGTTTCTCATTCAAAATAATGGAATCGGCTAATCCGATTCGATTCATACGTTCGTTCCAATTTTTTCACATTCTTTTTTCCTCTATGAAAAAAACAGTATATAAGTCTATACCTATAAACTCGATTTTAGTTTACTATAATACAATACTAGATACTAGATAAATACTAGACAAAAATATTCAATAAATAAATAAAATAAATAAAAATATTAGATCAAGAAAAATATATTAGATCAAAGTTATAATTAAGTATACAAAAAGAAGATACAAAATAAAGAAATAAAGAGAAAGAGAAAAAAAAAATGATGAAGACAAGGAAGCCTCCATAATGTTTTTATATTTTTATTTTCAATTTTTTAAATTAAAGTTTAAATTAAAGTATAGTACTTCGTTTTTCCTTTAGTTGAATGCCCGTTGGTGTTCCAAAAGTACCCTTTCAGTTTCCTGAAGATGAAGATGCAGTTTGGGCTGATCTATAGTGCGACTTGTCAGACATATTGGCCATATGGGATTTCCCCATTATCTCCCCGATCGAGTATTCTTTGTTTCGCCCCCCAATCCAATAGATAGATAGGAAATATTGTATTGATTTGTATTGATTGAACCATAAAATCAATAATTCGGAGCGTGAAGAACAATTAGATCAAGATTTTCAATTAGAATAATTTAGAATTCGAATAATTGATGGTTTACTTGGAATGATAAAGTCAAGTATCATTTTCTCCAAGCTCCGTTCATTATCAAATTGGAATTAAGAATGAATTAAGAGTTCTTAATTCAAAATTCTCAGAATTCATAGTAAAAAGAGTTTCATAGCAAAGTAATACAATGGGAGTACAAATGTAGTAATGCAGGTCCTAATAGCCTAATAGAAATCTTAAATAAGAATATTTTTATTAGGTAGTAATCTAAATCTAAAAAAAAGAGAATTTAAAATTGTTTACCGATAAAATAATATGATGAATACAATACATAATACATCTGAATACAATACATACAATACATAATACATCAAATAGTTTGGGGAAAGGCATGAAAGAAATTGAAAAAAAAAACGAAGTGGTATTGAAATCATTTGCCTTATATGTGCAAAGAGAATTCGGACAAATCTTCCCTCGGAGTAGAACAAAAACCTAAAAGAATTTAAAGGGCCCATTCAGGAACAAGAAAATTACATCGTCATTTAAATTTCGATGAAAAAAAAAATAAAAATACATCAATGAGAAGTTAGTTCAATAAGTTCAGAAAATTCTTTTTTCTTTTCTACGTTTTTTCCTACATTATAGAACATAGGGAAGGATAAAAAGGTCAAAACTTATATGAAAAAAAAAAAATAAAACATAGAATAAAAAAAAATCCTTAGAAAAACAAAAACCCGTTAAAAAAAAAAAGAAATAGGGCTGGAATCGACACATTGATTGTTTTCAAAATTCTTTTTATTTATTCTTTAAAATCGAACCGTATGCATCCAAAGGCGCACGTACGGTTCCTCGGGGATACAATTTTTCCCTAATCAACCGACTTCATAACGAACGAATACTTTTTTTATGCGACGAGCTTGATTATGAGAACTCGAATAATGTAGTGGGTCTCATAGTACATCTCACCATAGAAGATGCTACTAGGGATCAATTTTTGTTTATAAACTGTGAAGGTGGATTGATAATCCCAGGAGTAGCCCTTTATGATACTATGCAATGGGTGCCCACTACTATACATACAATAGGGATGGGGTTAGTCGCTTCGATAGGATCTTTCGTTCTGCTTGGAGGAGAAATTACCAAACGTATAGCACTCCCTCACGCTTGGCGCCAATGAATTTGAATTTGAGAAAAAAAAAAATAAGACTATGCCTTCGCTGTATCGAATATGAAAAAAAAAGAAAAGAAGAAGTAATAATAGCATGGCACTTCAAGTTCAATATTAACAAAACAATTATTGTTTTTAAACATGATATTTTGTATTGAGATAGGAGTATGAAAGAAAGATTCTTCCCGATCTTATGTATCACTTATGTATCAAAAGTAAATTTCAGCGTCACAAACAATTTTTCTTCCACACTAGAAGGCTTTTTCTTATCTTTATGTTATGAGATAAAGAATAAAAAAAGATGGAGAAAATAAATTTCTCCTTCTTAGATCGCATAAAAAAAAACTTTGGGATTGCTTAAAGACGAGATAAATAGATAAATAAAGAAAGCATAAATCGATAAAGCAACAGAACCATCATAGTATTTTTTTTTTTTTTTTTGCTACTATAAAATATGAAATAGAAAATATAAAAGAAAGGGTGGTAAATGGATCAGTTCACGATTTGGATTAGATGGGTTCTATTTCTTGTTTTCGATAGAAGAAATTGAAATTCTATCGAAAACGTGAAAAAACAAATAAATTCCATTGCGGAGCCGTATGCAATGTACAAAAGATGCCCGTACGGTTATTTAATTCTATTTTTGTTCTTCTTGTTGTTTTACTCGTATCTTGACCCAAACTAAATGGGTCGAGATAGAGATATAAGAACCATTCGTAATGTTATATTAATATCATCAGGGTTATGATTCATCAACCTTCTAGTGTTTTTGAGGATGACGAATCTATAGAATTTGCAATGGACATAGACCTAATATTGCACCTTCGCCGAAACGTCCTAAGAGCTTATACAGAAAGAACGTACGCCTCTCCATGGGTTATAGCCTACGACCTGGAAAGGGATGTTTTTATGTCAGCAACAGAAGCGCAAACTCATGGCGTCGTTGATCTTGTAGGGTTCGAAAGTGAAAATGAAAATTTTGTTGGGGGATTCCCACACGGATATACTCCCCAGGATGGACCTCCATTTCTATTTCTACCAGATTAAAATTTTCCATGATTTATTTTCATTTCGATTCAAAAGAAATGATTCATAATCATCAACCATCCGGTTAAGATGGATATAAGCCAAGCCACTCTATTCTATCTAGAATGAGATTCTCTTAACACGACATGCCGACCACTAGACAACTTATTAGAAATGCAAGACAGCCAAAAAAAAATGCCACGAAAACTCCTGCTCTTCGAGGATGCCCTCAGCGTCGAGGAACATGTACTAGGGTGTATGTGCGACTCGTTCAGTTCAGATCATGAGTTTGAAGAAATGCAACAATTTTTTCCAATATCAATGAACACTATCAAGGAATAGAATAGATAGAGCGGAATACAACCATTTCATTGACTATCTAAAAAATAAGGCCTATTCTATACCTCTATTATGTTATGGTTATGTTTTGGAATTTATGGTTTCTATTTGTGCAAATCCAATCATTTCGTTTGAGATGAGAATCAATTCTCCATTGGTAGCAAATAGTTATAGTTATCCATTAAGCGGAGGAAATAGTCTGATAAGAAGCAAAAAGGTTATGCTCCTATTCTTGAAAAAACGGACTAAAAAGGTCAGCTACCTAGCCAACTTTCAGAATGAAATGCCGTCACTGTATGGATAGCTTTTTTGTCATTTTTTTTTTTGAAAAAGATTCTTTTCTTACTATCTTACTTAATTTAGTATTACTGTATAGTACTGCTACTACAGCATAATTACATACTGATACAATTCGAATTGAGAAATGAGAAAAGAATTCGAATTTTAAATTTTAAAAAGATGGGTAGAGCCAAAGAGTGTGAATTATACAAGTTCACAATCAAATTATATGAAATGAAAGAAGAGGCTCCGGTGTATAGAGAGGACCTCACCGTTTCAGAAGTTGCCATAAAAACGAGAGAACCCACTATTCTTTTTTATTTAACAGCAGCAGAATTTATTATTTTCGGGTCGGATACCTGGAAGGAAGAAAAAATCGTGGTCGGGAAGGTCATAGTAGCAAAAGCCATTGGAATTTCTATTTTAAATATCGTAAGAATCCGTTTTGTTATTATTATTAATTGATCGTAGGAAAAGGATGACTGAAAGAAGAAAAATCAATTAGTTATTCAACAAGAAATCAATTAGTTATTCAAGAAAGTTTCATTTGATTCAATGACCAGAGTTAAACGAGGATATACAGCTCGGAAACGTAAAAAAAAAATGCGTTCTTTTGCATCAACCTTTATGAGGGCTCATTCAATACTTACTCGAACGACTACTCAACAAAGAATAAGAGCTTTGGTTTCCTCTCATCGAGATAGGAATAGGAGAAAGAGAGATTTTCGCCGTTTGTGGATCACTCGGATAAATGCAGTAACTCGCGAGGATAAGGTATCCTATAGCTATAGTCGATGTATACACAATTTGTACAAGCGAAAATTGCTTCTTAATCGTAAAATACTTGCACAAATAGCCTTATCCAATAAAAATTTTTTTGATATGATTTTCTTTCAAATCATCAATCCATCAAAAAATAAAGAAAATACAAATAAAAGAATGATTGAAACAAAATTTCCCGGAGAATAGACTCCGGGAGAATAGAATCAAAAGAAAGAAATTAAGATTTGAGTAATAGGAATAAACGAACATCTTTCAAGAAAAAAGATTTCTTACCCATTTTTTGTTTATAACACAAGATGAATTGTAGGTTTTTCGTTGTAGGTTTTTCGCTCAAAACCAAAACAAAAAATGAATCTGAGCTTGAATTCTGGTTGGAGTTTCAAATCAATTGAGGAGTATGTCTATTTTTCCTTATTTTTTTCTTTTATATTTGTGTATTTGTTGTATTTTTTTTCTTTTGTATTTGTTGTATTTTTTTTTCTTTTGTATTTGTTGTATTTGTTGTATTTTTTTCCTTTGTATTTGTTGTATTTGTTGTATTTTTTTCGATTTCTAGATAGTTTATCTAATAACCTATTATTATTACGAAAAGGTAACGAAGATAAAATACGAGCTTGTTTTATAGCAATAGTAATGAATCGTTGTTGTTTCAAGGTCAATCTATTCACTCGTCTCGATAAGATTTTTCCTTGTTCACTAATAAATCGATTAATTAAACTCATGTTCCTATAATTGATTCGAACCCTCGGACCAATTGATAGGAAACGCCTACGAAAAGGTTTTTTTGATTTACGAAATTTAAATTTTTTAAATTTACTGTATTTACGTTGGTATTTACCCATGATTTGGTATTTACCCATGATTTGGTATTTACCCATGATTTGCTTATTCCTCGTTTGGTGTTTATTAATTAGTATCTAAAAGAATTTTAAAAATACAAAAATTGTCTTTTTATTTTTCATTTAAGATCCGAAAAAAATAGAATTTGGTTTATATTGTATTGTATTATATATGTTAATATGTTAAGATATAAAATTCTTATTCTTCCCCCCTTCCTTGAAAAAATCACACACACACATTCTGTTCCATCTATTTCTTTATTTCCCCATGAATTGTATACTTTTTACAATAGCGACAAAATTTTAGTAATTCTAATTGATTAGGCGTATTATGTTGATTCTTTTGAGTAATATATCTAGAAATGCCCGTCGATTTTTTATCGAAACTCTTTCCAACACAACTGGTACATTCCAAAATAACTATAATTCTGATATCTTTACCTTTCTTTTTACCTTTATCTTTACCTTTGGCCATGAACCTTCCTTTTTCCTTTTTATCTTGGATTGAATTCACTTTAGAACTACCCTCATTTTATTTTTGAACCAAACTAAATATGAAATAAAAAAAAATTGGTTCTATTTGGTTCTATATCAATATCTATATCAATAACAGTTACTAATTAGAAATCTCGAAATGGAATTTCAAAAAATATTAGAACTATAAAGAATCTACGGTCATAGTCATTAATAGAAGAATATGAAGAATTATAGTAAAAATTAAGTAATACAATTTTTTCTAACTAGAACTATCCTAATTTCAGTATTTCATTATTTACATTCCTTCTTTCCCCAATTCTATCGTAGATTCATTGTATTGTTACTAAGGTTCAATACACTTTTTCTTTCTCTTAGGATAAGTAAAGATAGGATAAGTAAAGAAAAAAAGGAGCAAAATGGGAGCCATGTTACGTAAAAAAAATGGACCTAAAATATTATGAATTTATTCATCTATCAAATAGAAAAAATAGCAAAGAATTCAATCAGAATGAAAAAAGGGGAATGACAAAGCATCTGGAAATAACCGATTAATTTCTATCAAAAGACCTGCTAAAAACCCAAACCATAGAAGGGTTAGCACAGGTGCCGTGGAGAGATATGTCTTTATATCTCGCATTGAAAATCCTCCTTATTCTTTTTTTTTATTTTTTTTATTGTAATTGTAAGACATATATAGTCCTAGTTTTATATTTTACTACACAGATCATAGATAACCCAATCTTATAGTTCAAGACCATTTGTTTTTGCGCAACGCAAAATGAAATTAGAATTAAGAATTAACAATTACTACCTAAAATTAACATATACAAGGTCCCCACAGATGGAATACACCCCCCTAAAATAAAAAAAAAAATAAGAAACCTAAAAAGGATGTGGAAAACAAGATATGGATTTTGTACAATGAAACCGTATAATAATTCTTAAAAGGGATGTAGCGCAGCTTGGTAGCGCGTTTGTTTTGGGTACAAAATGTCACGGGTTCAAATCCTGTCATCCCTACCTATTTTTTTCCTATGCACAATTACAAAGGATTCGTTGAATAAAATTGGTGCGGCAAAAATTTTCCGTAATATTACGTTTTTGCTATATGTACGCAATACCCCTTTGGGGGTAAAAAATACTTTATTTACAGTCGTATATAAGAATATAAGAATATAGCATATACTAAAGCGCTCTTAGTTCAGTTCGGTAGAACACGGGTCTCCAAAACCCGATGCCGTAGGTTCAAATCCTACAGAGCGTGATTGCATTTATTTTATTACAATTAGAATTATATATAATATAATACAATGAACTAAATAAAGTAGAATTTCAACTTGAATTGGACCTCCTACAAGAAGGAGGTCCATAAAAACATGAAATATTACTCAATCAAAGGTCCAACTGATCACCCCGTCTGTATTGTAAATATGCAGTTATAAATAATCCTATTAAAGTAATAGGAATTAGACCTAAGACGATTCCAAATAGAAAAACTTCAATCATATTTTATTTTAGGTAATAAAAAAACAGGTAAGATCTATCCTTAAATCTTAATCTGAATTATCCGTGAATCTCAATAACCAGGAATTTTCAATTGACGCGGAAAAGAACCATAGAATCCTCAAAATAAAATATTCAGGGATGCCTTGATTTTTGTAAATTGTTTATATAATTTCTATATAATTTCATTCATTTCAAATAAGTCGTATCTTGTTCAACCCAATAAAAAGAGCTAAGGTTATAGTTGAAACAGCCAGTAGAAAACCGAAATAACTAGTTAAAATAGGCATGAAAGAGCTAAATTAGATATGTTCTTTTTTTTTTACTTTAGAATAAGAATATATTCTATACTATTTTAAAAGATTTTTTCGAATATTTCGAATTCAGATCTTAGAATTCTTCCAAATACAAATTCATTAAGAATGAAATAGAAAAATGAAATTTTTCTTACAATTATAAAAATCGAAATCGAAAGAGTAAAGTAATAAAGTAAGAAGTAAATAGATACGCATGGAATTTCCGTTTAGGAAAAAAAATTCGAAATAGAAATTTCTATTTAATTTCTATTTATCTTTTCGATTTATCTATTTATCTCTTTGGTCTATTTAGTATTTAGAATAATAGAAGATATAACATTTCCTTTTGTTTGATACTAATTGAAACTGCATTGCTGCGCTAGAGGAAGGATAGCTATACTGATTCGGTCTACTCTAAATATGCCTTTGGCACAAAAAAGGCGATCTCACAAGGATCCAATATCAGTAATTATTTACTG